GGTCTACAAGAAGATCAAAAAATACGAAACTTTTTCAAAAACTATGTACAACAAAACATAAAAATATCTTCCGGTGTTGAAGGAATTGCACGTATAGAGATTCAAAAAAGAATTGATCTGATTCAGGTCCTAATATATATAGGATTCCCGAAGTTATTACTGGAGGGTAGGACTCGAAGAATCGAAGAATTACAAAAGAAGTTACAAAAAGAATTAAATTGTATGAACCGAAAACTCAACATTGCTATTACAAGGATTGAAAATCCTTATGGACATCCTACTATTCTTGCAGAATTTCTAGCCGGACAATTAAAAAGCCGAGTTTCCTGTCGTAAAGCAATGAAAAAAGCTATTGAATTAGCTGAACAGGCGAATACAAAAGGAATTCAAGTACAAATTGCAGGGCGTATCAATGGAAAAGAAATTGCACGTGTTGAATGGATCAGAGAAGGTAGGGTTCCTCTACAAACAATTCGAGCTAAAATAGATTATTGTTCCTATACTGCTCAAACTCTTTATGGGGTATTGGGAATAAAAATTTGGATATTTGGAGACGAGGAATAATAAACCTTTATTTACTTAACTTGTTTTGATTTTTATGTTGTAACCCCGAACAGAAAATAACAAACTTTTTAAGTCGTTTTCTCTTGAATAAAAAATGGGCAATTCTAGCAATTCGAAATTCTATTCTTTCTATTCTATAGGGTTGAATAAAAATGTGATTGAGAATTTCATCTTGATATAATTGCCATGCTTAGTGTGTGACTCGTTAGTTTTTTATTTTTAGGATTCAAATAAAAAAAAGAGAGTACCGGACATATTAAAATAATAATTGAATCGATAAGTAAAACTAAGAAGTATAGAACGAATAACTAACTCATCGCTTCACATTATCTCGATCAAAAGAATCAGTCAAGATATAATATATTGGTCATATCGTTGGAGCAACTGAAAGATTTCTTTTTTTTAGAAAAAGAAATCTGATTACTGATTTTAAATTGTAAAACAAAAAAAAGTATCTAGATAAATGGAAAGATGAGATAAAGAGAGAAAAGAAATCTCAATGAAATGATATATGATTCCAATATATAATATGTAAGGTTTATGCGTCATCTACAAAAATCCTAAAAAAAGGGCAGTGTAAAAAAGCATAAATACTGATTGATCCATAATTAAACGAATCCATTCATAGAACAAAAAAATCAAGAGTCCCGAGCCAATAAAGACTGAGAAAATTGACTCAAGAATAAATTTAATTAGAGACTCCATTGTAGAATTAAAACCTAACCATTAATTGAGAAGCGATGGGAACGACGAAACCTGTGAAGGCGTAGAATTCATTGGGTGGGATGGCGAAGCAAACCAGACGGAGAACAATCCAGTGTATCTTAAAAGGAAAGTTCATGACTAGTCCTACAACTAAAATAACTACAGAATGAGTAAATATTCGCTTGCGAAAGTTTTTAGGTTTTATTGTATCTTTCTTTTCAAATTCTGATCGATCTAAATCTGATATCATAATGAAAATAGAAAAAGCCAAAATAAAATAAAGATTCATTATAAGAAAATGTCCCTATCTCCATTATAGAACTATATTATAATAGAACTATCTTATATATAAATATCTATAAAAACAAAAACGACCTTCTAAATAATATAGGAGACGTGTTTAGTTATATAGCAAAACAAAATAAGATAGAAAAATTTCTAAGAGATTAGATGAATGAAATCTCAAAGAATCCCATGATTCGGTATATTATTCATCAATATATCTTTTTTTTAATCCTTTTCTTTTATTCGCAAGGAGCCGTATGAGAAGAAACTCTCATGTCCGGTTCTGGAGTAGAGGTGAAAGTAAGAAAGAATCATCAACTATAACCCCAAAAGAACCAGATTCCGTAAACAACATAGAGGAAGAATGAAAGGAATATCTTATCGAGGTAATCATATTTCTTTCGGTAGATATGCTCTTCAGGCACTTGAACCCGCGTGGATTACATCTAGACAAATAGAAGCAGGTCGGCGGGCAATGACACGAAATGTCCGCCGCGGTGGAAAAACATGGGTACGTTTATTTCCAGACAAACCAGTTACGGTAAGACCTACAGAAACACGTATGGGTTCGGGTAAAGGATCTCCTGAATATTGGGTAGCTGTCGTTAAACCGGGTAGAATACTTTATGAAATGGACGGAGTAGGAGAAAATATAGCTCAAAAAGCTATTTCAATAGCGGCTTCAAAAATGCCTATACGAACTCAATTCATTATTTCGGTATAGAAATGTAGAACCCACCCAAACGCAAGAAAAGGGCTTTTTGGGATAAAAAAACAATTGCAAATCTCTTTTTTTTTTTTTGGACAAACAATATCTCTTTTTTTTACTTCGCCCTTTGGCTATATTGCAAGAATAGATTCAAAAAAATGATTCAACCTCAGACCCATTTGAATGTGGCGGATAACAGCGGGGCCCGAGAATTGATGTGTATTCGAATTATAGGGACTAGTAATCGACGATATGCTGAAATTGGTGACGTTATTGTTGCTGTGATCAAGGAAGCATTACCAAATACATCCCTAGAAAAATCAGAAGTGATCAGAGCTGTAATTGTGCGTACTTGTAAAGAATTCAAACGCGACAATGGCATGATAGTACGATATGATGACAATGCTGCAGTTGTCATTGATCAAGAAGGAAATCCGAAAGGAACTCGAATTTTTGGTGCGATCACCCGGGAATTGAGACAGTTAAATTTCACTAAAATAGTTTCACTAGCACCCGAGGTATTATAAGATAGAAGAAGAGTCTGCGATATAGTTATAGTATACAATTTGAAGGAAACCGATTATGAAATAGATAAAATTTATTAGTCAATTTTGTGTGTCTGACACATATATTAAAAAAAAAGACCAAAGAGCATGTCAATATAAAAAATGAGAGGCAACAATAATTTTAGTTTATCATGGGTAGGGACACTCTTGCTGACATAATAAACTCTCTACGAAATGCTGCTATGAATAGAAAAGGAACGATTCGAATACCGTTTACGAATATCACCAAAAACATTATTAAAATACTTTTACGAGAAGGTTTTATTGAAAACGCCAGGAAACATCGTGAAAGCGACAAATATTTTTTGGTTTTAACCTTACGACATAGAAAAGGGCCCCATAGAACTAGTTTAAATTTAAAACGAATAAGTCGACCGGGTCTACGAATCTATTCTAACTATCAACAAATTCCTAGAATTTTAGGCGGAATGGGGATTGTAATACTTTCTACTTCTCGAGGTATAATGACAGACCGAGAGGCTCGGCTAGAAGGAATCGGCGGAGAAATTTTGTGTTATATATGGTAATCTTTCTGCTATCCGAATTTTTTTCGAAACTTCTTTTTTGTTTTGTGAAAAAAAAAAAAGAAAAAGAGAAAGGACGGGTTTTTAATCTCACTCCTCCTACATTAATTAGTTGATACTTTAATTTAAGGAGGTTTTGCATGGAATGAAAGAACAAAAATGGATTCATGAAGGTTTAATTACTGAATCACTGCCAAATGGCATGTTTCGGGTTCGTTTAGATAATGAAGATTTCATTCTAGGTTATATTTCCGGAAGGATCCGGCGCAGTTTTATACGTATACTACCGGGGGATAGAGTCAAAATTGAAGTAAGTCGTTATGATTCCACTAGAGGACGTATAATTTATAGACTCCGCAACAAAGATTCGAATTATTAGGTAGTTTTTTCAACTTCAACATTCCTTTTATAGGGATCACTAGGGTTCAAATTTAAAGAAATTTATTTTCTTCCAATAAGTCTATTCGTAATTAAGTTTAGGAATGACAACGATGAAAACAAGAGCCTCTGTTCGTAAAATTTGTGAAAAATGTCGACTGATCCGTAGACGAGGACGAATTATGGTAATTTGTTCCAATCCTAGGCATAAACAAAGACAGGGATAATCTTTCGAAAAGTTAATAAATATAAATGAAATTTAAAGGAAATAAAAAAGAGCTTTCTAAAGACTCGATGTATATCTATTTTGACATAAAATGGAGATATCCATATATCTTTGACTTATATTTATGAGATAATAAAATAGAGATAATAAAATATGGCCAAAACTATAACAAAAACCAGTTCTCGTAGGAATGGACGTATTGGCTCACGTAAGAATACACGTAGAATACCAAAAGGAGTTATTCATGTTCAAGCAAGTTTCAACAATACCATTGTGACTGTGACGGATGTACGGGGTCGGGTTATTTCTTGGTCCTCCGCCGGCACTTGTGGATTTAAGGGTACAAGAAGAGGGACGCCGTTTGCTGCCCAAACCGCAGCAGGAACCGCTATTCGTGCAGTAGTAGATCAAGGGATGCAACGAGCAGAAGTCATGATAAAGGGTCCTGGCCTCGGACGAGATGCAGCATTAAGAGCTATTCGTAGAAGTGGTATACTGTTAAGTTTTGTACGAGATGTAACCCCTATGCCCCATAATGGCTGTAGGCCACCTAAAAAAAGACGCGTCTAAAAATAAACATTGAAGAGATTTCAAGAGAAATAAATAATTCAATGATTTGATCAAGTCCTATTACTATGGTTCGAGAGAAAGTCAAAGTATCTACTCGAACACTACAGTGGAAGTGTGTTGAATCAAGAACAGACAGTAAGCGTCTTTTTTATGGACGCTTTATTCTGTCTCCACTTATGAAAGGTCAAGCCGACACAATAGGGATTGCAATGCGAAGAGCTTTGCTTGGAGAAATAGAAGGAACATCTATCACACGTGCAAAATCTGAAAAAATACCACATGAATATTCTACCATAGTGGGTATTCAAGAAACGGTACATGAACTTTTAATGAATTTGAAAGAAATTGTATTGAGAGGAAATTTGTATGGAATTCAAAACGGGTCTATTTGTATCAAGGGTCCGGGATATGTAACTGCTCAAGACCTCGTCTTACCCCCTTCTATCGAAATCGTTGATAATACACAACATATA